CTTTCTATGTTCTATAGACTTGTATGTAACTATTGAGAGTGAAGATATTCTACATAATGTGAATATTCCACCCAAAAGTTTGCTTTTAGTTCAAAACGATCAATATGTAGAATCAGAACAAGTAATTGCTGAGATTCGCGCAGGAATATCCACTTTGAATTTTAAAGAGACGGTTCGAAAACATATTTATTCTGATTCAGACGGAGAAATGCACTGGAGTACCGATGTCTATCATGCACCCGAATTTACATATGGTAATGTTCATCTATTACCAAAAACAAGTCATTTATGGATATTATTAGGAAGGCCGTGTAGGTCCAGTCTAGTCTACCTTTCGATCCACAAGGATCAGGATCAAATGAATGCGCATTCTCTTTCTGGCAAGCGAAGATATACTTCTAACCTCTCAGTAACCAATGATCAGGCGAGGCAGAAATTGTTTAGTTCGGATTTTTATGGTCAAAAAGAAGATAGGATTCCTGATTATTCAGACCTTAATCGAATCATATGTACTGGTCAGTATAATCTCGTATATTCGCCTATTCTCCACGAGAATTCTGATTTATTGTCAAAAAGGCGAAGAAATAAATTCATCATTCCACTACACTCTATTCAAGAACTCGAGAATGAACTAATGCCCTGTTCAGGTATCTCGATTGAAATCCCCGTAAATGGTATTTTCCGTCGAAATAGTATTCTTGCTTATTTCGATGATCCTCGATACAGAAGAAAGAGTTCGGGCATTATTAAATATGGGACTATAGAAACGCATTCAGTCATCAAAAAAGAGAATTTGATTGAGTATCGAGGAGTCAAGGAATTTAGGCCAAAATACCAAATGAAAGTAGATCGATTTTTTTTCATTCCTGAAGAAGTGCATATCTTGCCCGGATCTTCTTCCATAATGGTACGGAACAATAGTATTGTCGGGGTCGATACACAAATCACCTTAAATCTAAGAAGCCGAGTCGGTGGGTTGGTCCGGGTGGAGAGAAAAAAAAAACGAATTGAACTGAAAATCTTTTCTGGAGATATCCATTTTCCTGGAGAGACAGATAAGATATCCAGACATACCGGCGTTTTGATACCACCAGGAACAGGAAAAAGAAATTCCAAGGAATACAAAAAAGTTCAAAATTGGATCTATGTCCAACGAATTACACCTAGTAAGAAAAGGTTTTTTGTTTTAGTTCGACCTGTCGTCACATATGAAATAACGGACGGTATAAATTTAGCAACCCTTTTTCCACCGGATCCATTGCAGGAAAGGGATAATGTGCAACTTCGAATTGTCAATTATATCCTTTATGGAAATGGCAAACCGATTCGAGGAATTTCTGACCCAAGTATTCAATTAGTTCGGACTTGTTTAGTATTGAATTGGAACCAAGACAAAAAAAGTTCTTCTTGCGAAGAAGCCCGTGCTTCTTTTGTTGAAATAAGGACAAATGGTTTGATTCGACATTTCCTAAGAATCAACTTAGTGAAATCCCCTATTTCGTATATCGGAAAAAGGAATGATCCGTTGGGGTCAGGATTGCTCTCTGATAATGGATCAGATTGTACCAATATCAACCCCTTTTCTGCCATTTATTCCTATTCCAAGGCAAAAATTCAACAATCTCTTAACCAACCTCAAGGAACTATTCATACGTTGTTGAATAGAAATAAGGAATGTCAGTCGTTGATAATTTTGTCAGCAGCCAATTGTTCTCGAATGGGGCCATTCAAGGATGTAAAATATCACAGTGTGATAAAAGAATCAATTAAAAAAGATCCCCCAATTCCAATTAGGAATTCATTGGGCCCTTTAGGAACATGCCTTCCAATTGATAATTTTTATTCATCTTACCATTTAATAACTCATAATCAGATCTTATTAACTAAATATTTGCAACTTGACAATTTAAAACAGACTTTTCAAGTGATTAAATTTAAATATTATTTAATGGATGAAAATGGAAAAATTTTTAATCCCGATCCATGCCGTAACATTATTTTAAATCCATTCAATTTGAATTGGTCTTTTTTCCATCACAATTATTGTGCAGAGACATCGAAAATAATTAGTCTTGGACAGTTTATTTGTGAAAATGTATGTATAGCCAAAAATGGACCGCCCCTCAAATCGGGTCAAGTTATACTTGTTCAAGTTGACTCGATAGTGATACGATCAGCTAAGCCTTATTTGGCCACCCCCGGAGCAACTGTTCATGGCCATTATGGGGAAACCCTTTACGAAGGAGATACATTAGTTACATTTATATATGAAAAATCGAGATCTGGTGATATAACACAGGGTCTTCCAAAAGTAGAACAGGTGTTAGAAGTGCGTTCGATTGATTCAATATCCATGAATCTAGAAAAGAGGGTTGAGGGTTGGAACAAATGTATACCAAGAATTCTTGGAATTCCTTGGGGATTCTTGATTGGTGCTGAGCTAACTATAGCGCAAAGCCGAATCTCTTTGGTTAATAAAATCCAACAGGTTTATCGCTCC